AAAAAATCTTAGATATTTATTAATTTATCTTTTTCAAATTTGCAGTTTGAATTTAATTAAGATTTTTTACATGCAATGTAGTATATCATCTATTTTAAATAAGGGGCGACAACCGGCTGTCTCATCTATTGACTTATAGGAGAGTAACAAAGGGTCATATTAAGTCATATTCACATCTACTAATGTATAAATTCGGAGAAAAAAGGAGAAATGGAAACATTTTGCTCAAATATAGGACCAATAAGAAAATAGTGGGAAATTTGACGTATAAAGTCTGGCATAACGTTTCCTTTTATATATCCAGATGACCGATAGACATGAGTTTGAAATAAATTTTTAAAACCCCCTTTCTTTTAAAAAAGTTTTATTTACAACTTGGCAGAGATATATGCATTAAATTTAGAATTTAATTATGAAAATTTTCAGTTGTAATAAGACTTTTAGAAAAATTTTCTTTTTTATACTTTCAAAATATACACTTATTTAATAGTTAAAAAGTCTAAGTTAAAGGAATTAAAATAAATATTAAAAAGTATAATATTGTAAAAATTTTTCTTATTAAATCAAAAGGATATTCAATTGGTATAGCTCCAAGATATGTTAATATTAAAAAACAATTTACTAAAAATCAAAATAAAATTTTGTTAAAATTGTTAAAATAAAAAGAAGATATTTTTTTATTTATAGTAAATGAAAATGTAATAATAATAATAATTGACATTATTAAAGCAATTACCCCCCCTAATTTGTTAGGAATTGAACGTAAAATTGCATAAGCAAATAAAAAGTATCATTCTGGTTGAATATGAGGGGGGGTAATTATTGGGTTAGCAATATTAAAATTTTCTGCATCTATCAATCTATAAGGATAAATAATTACAATTAAAGAAAACATTATTAAAATTATAAAAACACCTAAAATGTCCTTTACTCTAAAATAAGGATGAAAAGGAATTTTATCAATATTTATGGAAATACCCAATGGGTTTCTCGATCCCTTTTCATGAATTAACAAAATATGAATAAAAATTATAAATAATAAAATAAAAGGTAAAATAAAATGAAGAGAAAAAAACCGAATTAAAGTATTATTGTCTACGGAAAATCCTCCTCAAATTCAATATGTTATTGATGCTCCAACATAAGGGATAGCAGAAATTAAATTTGTAATAACAGTAGCTCCTCAAAAGGATATTTGTCCCCAAGGTAAAATATATCCTAAAAAAGCTGTAGCTATTAAAATAAAAATAATTATAATTCCTGATATTCATACTTTTAAAAAATGAAAAGATGAGTAATAAATTCCTCGAGCTACATGAAAATAAACAAAAATAAAAAATAATGAAGCTCCGTTAGCATGAATAGAACGGATTAATCATCCATTATTTACATCTCGTTGAATATGAGAAATTATTGAAAATGCTGTAGAAATGTCTCTAGAAAAGTTTATTGATAAAAACAAACCTGTTATAATTTGTCTTATTAAACAAAATCCTAATAAAGATCCAAAATTTCATATATATGAAATATTAGATGGGGTAGGAAGATTTTTAATTGGGTAAATTAATTTATTAATTATCATATGTTAAAAATTTAATTAAATTTTTTAATAGGGCAGTTAATAAAATTTAAATTTTTTGAAATGACAATTAATGAAATAATTAAAAAAATTATTATTATAATTAATATATTTATAAAATTTATTAGATAAATTTTGTTAATATTTACAATTTCAAAATTTATTATATAAAGTGGAAAAAAAATGGGAATGGTCACAAAAATTGCAAATATAATTATTTTATTATTAATTATAAATTTGTTATTAGGGCACAAGCTAATTATATATATGAAAATAATTAACATACCTCCTAAAATAATTAAAATTATTAATAAAGAAATTAAAGAAAATTGAAAAAGAAAGTAAAAAGATATTGAAAGAAATAAGGTAAGTAAAATTAATGAAATTAATATTGAAATAGGATTAGATATTGATATACATAAAATTCTTATTATAACAATTAATTTAATTTCAGAAAATAATATATAAAACAAAAAGTATGTAAATTTTGGAGATTTATTGAGATAAAATCTTTTCTGAAATTGAAAGAAAATTTCTAGTTTGATTTACAAAATCAATATTTTATATAAATTATTTCAACTTATGATAATTTCAATTGTAATTTTATTTTCTGTTGGTATAATATCTTTATTTGTAAATCGGCAACAAATAATAATAATTTTATTAAGAATTGAATTTATGTATATATCTTTATTATTAATAATATGTATTTATTTTTCATTTTTTAATATTTTAAGAATTTTTGTATTTTTAATTAGAATTGTTTGCGAGGCTGGGTTGGGTTTAAGTCTTTTGGTATTAATAAGTTTTTTTTATGGAAATGAAATAATAAAATCTTTAAATTTAGTTAAATGTTAAAAATATTAATAATAGGAATTATAATTATATGTTTAGTATTTTATTTGAATTCTTATCAAATAATTATTTATTTGTTAACATTTTCAAGAATTTCTGTAATAATAAGTTTATTTAATAGAGGATTTTTTATTTCTAATAATTTTTTCCTAGATTTATTAAGATTTAGAATAGTTAATTTAACAATTTGAATTTCCTTTTTAATATTAATTGCAAGAACTTTTTCAAAAGTATTTAAAAATAACTTTTTTATGTTTTATGTAATTTTAATAATGAATTTATTACTTTTTTGTTTTTCAACAAGAAACTTTATTATATTTTATATGTTTTTTGAGTCTACTCTTTTCCCTATTGTTATAATAATTTTAAAATGAGGAAACCAACCTGAGCGTGTTCAAGCTGGATTTTATATATTAATATATACAATTTTTGGCTCTCTTCCTTTGTTAGTTTTAATAATTTTTTATAAAATTTCTTTGAGTATTATTTTTAACGAATGAATTTTTAATAAAATAGGTGTAATTTTTTTTTTAATAATATTAGGCTTTTTAGTAAAAATCCCAATATTTTTTTTCCATCTTTGGTTACCTAAAGCTCATGTTGAAGCCCCTATTTCAGGTTCAATAATATTAGCCGGAGTTTTACTAAAATTAGGATTTTACGGAATTTATCGATTTAAAAGATTTTTTTTCCAAGATTTAATTAATATATCAATATTATTAATTACTATTTCAATTTGGGGGGCAGTATTAATTAGAATATATTGTTTATTCCAAATTGATGTAAAGGCTTTAATTGCTTATTCTTCTATTTCTCATATGGGTATTTCATTAGCAGGTTGTTTAACATTTTATTCTTACGGGTCATATGGAATATTAATAATAATAATTGGGCATGGACTGTGCAGATCAGGACTTTTTTGTTTATCAAACATAATTTATGAGCGGTTTTTTACTCGAAATATTTTTTTAATTAAAGGAATAATTACAATTTTCCCAAATTTAACTTTATGATGATTTCTGTTTAGAATTTTTAATATATCGGCACCTTTAACAATAAATTTATTTGGTGAATTATTTTTAAGGGCCAGTCTTATAAAATTTAGAATATTTTTATTAATTCCTATTGCAATTCTTATTTTTTTAAGAGCTTGCTATACCATTTATATATATAGTTATATTAATCACGGGAAAGGGTGAATTTTATTTAGAAATTTTTTTATTACTGAGCGGGAATACTTTTTATTGTTAATACATATTATTCCTATAATCCTATGAATTATAAAAATTGACTTTTTTATAAAATGAATTTAAAAGTTTAATTAGTTTATTAATTAAAATTATAAATTGTGGATTTATAGATGAATTTAATTCATTAAACAATTTTTATTAAATGAGCTTTAATATTTTTTTTTGCTGGTTTAATTTTTTTGGGAATTTTTATGCTGGCATTTTATTTTAATAATTTTTTAATTTTTGAATATAATTTTTCTTCAGTTAATAATTTAGATTTTAAGTTATATTTAATATTTGATTGAATAAGTTGTCTATTTTCATGTATTGTTTTATTAATCTCAAGAATAGTATTAATATATAGTCATAGTTACATAAATTATGATAAAAATAAAAATTCTTTTTGCTGAATAGTATTATTATTTGTTTTATCAATAATATTATTAATTTTAATACCTAATGCTTTTATATTAATCTTAGGTTGAGATGGTTTAGGACTAGTATCTTATATTTTAGTTATTTTTTATCAAAGAACAAACTCTTTTAATTCTGGTATAATAACTATTATTAGCAATCGTATTGGTGATGTTATAATAATTATAATAATTATTTTTATGTTAAATTTTGGAACATTTGATTTAATAAGAGTAAATAATCTTGAGTTTGTTTGTGAAATATTTATTATTACTGCTGGGTTAACAAAAAGAGCTCAAATTCCATTTTCCGCTTGACTTCCTGCCGCCATAGCAGCTCCTACTCCAGTATCTTCTTTAGTTCATTCTTCAACTTTAGTAACAGCTGGGGTTTATTTATTAATTCGTTTTGATTTTTTATTTCAAATTAAATTTATAAGCGAAATTTTATTAAAAGTTTCATTATTTACCATATTAATGGCAGGTATAAATGCATTTTTTGAAAATGATTTTAAGAAAATTATTGCATTTTCTACCCTTAGACAACTTTCAATAATAATAGTAATTTTATCAGTAAGTTTAACTAATTTAGCTTTTTTTCATTTAATTATACATGCAGTATTTAAATCTATGTTGTTTTTAGGGGCAGGTTTTGTAATTCATAATTTATTAGGCAAACAAGATATTCGGATATTATCGGATTTTTTTTGCTTTAGTCCTTTAGTTTTAAGTTGTATATTAATTTCATTTTATTCCTTAATAGGAATTCCATTTATTGGAGGCTTTTATTCAAAAGATTTAATTTTAGAATATTTTTTTTTAAAGAATTTTAATTTTATTATATTTATACTTTTTATGTTAGGAGTAGTTTTTACTTTTTTGTATAATATACGTTTAATTTATTTTATATTTTTAAAAGGAACTTTATTCGGAGTGTTAGTAAAACCTAATTTTGATATTTTTATAAAACTTCCTATTTTCTTTTTAACTTTTTTACTAATTACAATTGGAAATTTACTTTTCTGGTTTGTTATACCAAATTATAGAATAATTTTTATTAATAAATTACAAAAGTATATAAGATTATTTTTATTTATTAGAATTTTATTTACAAGAATTTATTTTATAAAAATTAATTATTTAAACCCCAAAAACTTTGAATTTTTTATAACTATATGATTTTTATCAAAATTAACAAGTTTAATTTCCCTTTTTAATTTTAAAAATTTTTTGGTATTAAGAATTAATGATTGAACATGAGTTGAAATAATAGGACCAATAGGAATAAAAAACATACTTACAAAAAGTTATAAAATTTCGTTTATTAGCACAAAAATATATTTTCCTAAAATTATCATATTAATATTATTATTAATTTTGTTAATAATTTAATATTTTCATAGTTTAAGTTAAAACGTTACGTTGAAAATGTAAAAATATTTTTTTGAAAGTATTTATTTTTAATTCCAAAAAATGATGCAAATAAAATGGATTAAAACACATATTTTTTTTACATAAAGCATTTTTATTGTTAAAACCTTTTTAAGTTTGATACCATAAAATAATGTATATAACTTTAAGTGTTTAGCACGAAAAATTTTGAATTTTTAGGAAATAATTAATTTTATTAAAGTTAAATAGTAAAAGTATAAATATACATATTTTATCCTATCAAGATAACCCTTTATTCAGGCATTTTACTGTGCCGGAATAGTATATCATCTATTTTAAATAAGGGGCGACAACCGGCTGTCTCATCTATTGACTTATAGGAGAGTAACAAAGGGTCATATTAAGTCATATTCACATCTACTAATGTATAAATTCGGAGAAAAAAGGAGAAATGGAAACATTTTGCTCAAATATAGGACCAATAAGAAAATAGTGGGAAATTTGACGTATAAAGTCTGGCATAACGTTTCCTTTTATATATCCAGATGACCGATAGACATGAGTTTGAAATAAATTTAATTTATTTTGGTTTAAACTTTTAAAAAATAATAATACTTTATTTAAATTAGATTTGGTTTTTGGGAAAAAATTTTAGTTTTTTTATAAAATACATAAAAAAAAATAATAGAAAATTTAATTCATTTAATAACAATAATTTATTGAGAACTAATATTAATTTCTAGCTAAATTTGTGCCAGCAGCAGCGGTTAAACAAATAGAATTATTCTCTTTTTAATAAAATTTAAAATATTTTTTTTACTAAGTAAACAAAATTAAAGGTAAAATTTTTTTTTATTTTCAAATAAATTTAAAATTTAAATTCTAAATGTAAACTAGGATTAGATACCCTATTATTAAGGAGCTTAACATTGTAAGTATATAAATATTATGAAAGCAAAAAATTATGGCGGTATTCTAAGCTTATCAGAGGAATTTGCTCTTTAATGGATAAAACACCACAATCTTTCTTTAATTAGTATTTAAAACCAGTTTGTATACCACTATTAAAATAATAATATACAATTATTATTACAATGTACTATTTAAATATTTAAATTAAATTAAGTCAAGGTGCAGCAAAAATTAAAGTATGAAGTGAATTACATTTCTTTTTAGATAAAAAAATGAAAAAAAAATTAGGATTTGAAAGTAAAATTAAAATAGAAAGTTAATTTGAATTAAGCTCTAGAATATGTACATATCGCCCGTCACTCTTTTTTAAGATAAGTCGTAACAAAGTTAAAATACTGGAAAGTGTTTTAAAAATGAAATCATTAGATGTTTCATTTACAATGAAAATTTGTATATATATTTACCATTTTTTTTCAATAAATTGATGTTAATTGTTTGTTATACACAAATTAATAATAATTAAATAATAAACATTTTATTTAACACTGAAAAGGATTTAATAATTAAAAGTTTTAAAGTAATTATATGTACCTTTTGCATAAGGGATTTTCTATAAAAGTTAAAAATTTAAATTTCTAGAAATAAATTGATCTAAAAATTATATTAATTTTATATTTCATTATAAAAATATAAATAATTTTTAGCGGTGAAATGCTTTTCAAAATTTGTGATATCTAGTTTTATTAAAAGAAATTATATATTATCCTATAATATTTTTTTATTAACAAAATTATAGGCTATTAATCTTGGGATAAGCTAAGATAATTTTTTTTAAAATTTGCCAAAAAAAAACAAAAATAAAGAATAAAATTGTCTTTAATATTGTTATAAATAATTTTTTGAAATTTGTTTTAAAATAATTTATTTTTTAACGTTAAATAAAAAATATTTTTTATTTTAAAAAATGAGAATATTAGTATAAGATTTTATAAAATTTAAAATATAAAATATAAAAATAAAAATTAATAATCTAGAATAATAAATTTAAGGAATTCAACAAATATTTTCTCTGACTGTTTAATAAAAACAACTTATTTAGTTTAATATTATTAAATATAAATCCTGCTCAATGAAAAAATTTTAAATTGCTGTAGTATTTTGACTATACAAAGGTATTGTAATAAGGTTTTAATTGAATGCTAAAAGAATGGAGTTACAGAGAAAAATTTTCTTAAATTTAATAATTAAACTTATTTTAATTTGTGAAGAAACAATTATATAAATTAAAGACAAGAAGACCCTAAGAATTTATGAATTTTTATTTATGTTTTATAATTATTGTATACATATTAATAATTCTTAGTTGGGGCAACTAAAAAATATATTTAACTTTTTTTATATAAAATGACCCATTATTAATGATTATATGATAAAAATACTCTAGGGATAACAGCGTAATAATTTTTGATAGATCTTATAGACAAAATAGTTTGCGACCTCGATGTTGGATTAGGATACTTCTTTAATGAAGATGTTAAAGAAAGAAGTTTGTTCAACTTTTAAATTCCTACATGATCTGAGTTTAGACCGATGAGAATCAGGTTGGTTTCTATCTTAATTTTAATTAAATTTTGGCTAGTACGAAAGGAATTCCAAAAATTAAGTTTGTTAAATTAATTGAATTAATTTTATTTGCATCATTTTTTGGAATTATTAAAGTGGCAGAAACCAAATGCTAGGAATTTAAGCTTCCTTTATGAAAAATTTCCTTTAATAATGTTAAATTTTATTCATTTTACAATTCTTATTCTTATAGTTTTATTAAGAGTAGCATTTTTTACATTAATAGAACGCAAAATTCTAGGTTATTGTCACATTCGAAAAGGGCCTAATAAAGCAGGTATTGAAGGTTTATTTCAACCATTTAGTGATGCTTTAAAGCTTTTTAGAAAAGAAATAAATTTTATATTTTATATAAATATAACAATTCAATTTATTTCACCTTTAATTATGATTTCAATAATGTTAATAATGTGATTAGTTTTTTTGTACAAAAATAATACAATAAATTTAAACTTAAGTGTTATTTTTTTAATTTGTATTTCAAGTTTAAGAAGTTATGCAATTTTATTTAGAGGTTGAGCTTCAAATTCTAAATACTCTCTTATTGGAGCTTATCGGGGTTTTGCTCAAGTAATTTCTTATGAAGTAAGAATGGCCTTAATTTTAGTTAGTTTATGTTTAACAGCAGAAAGATTTAATATAAAAAATTTTATTGACATTCAATGAAAATTTCCTTTAATTTTTAGCTTTTCTTTTACTTTTGTAATTTGAATTATTACAGTTTTAGCTGAAATAAATCGAGTGCCTTTTGATTTATCAGAAAGAGAATCTGAATTAGTATCAGGATTTAATATTGAATACGGCTCTTGATTATTTGCAATTATTTTTATATCAGAATATGGAAGAATTATAATTATTAGATATTTTACAAATTATTTGTTTTGAGGTAAAATAATTTTTATAGAAATTTTCACTCTTTTATTAATAATAATGTTTGTAATTATTCGAAGAACATATGTACGTATGCGCTATGATCAATTAATAATAATAGCGTGAAAAATTATTCTGCCTCAAAGAATTATTTTTTTATTTATTATTTTTTTCCTTAAACTTGTTTTAATCCATTTTATTTGCATCATTTTTTGGAATTAAAAATAGAGAAATTAGCAATAATAAAATGTTCAATGTGGGAAAGAGCCACCTACCACACTATTTTATATACATTATTTTATGGTATCAAACTTAAAAAGGTTTTAACAATAAAAATGCTTTATGTAAAAAAAATATGTGTTTTAATCCATTTTATTTGCATCATTTTTTGGAATTAAAAATAGAAAAATTAGCAATAATAAAATGTTCAATGTGGGAAAGAGCCACCTACCACACTATTTTATATACATTATTTTATGGAATTTAAACTTAAAAAGGTTTTAACAATGAAAATGTTAAGTGTTATAAAACTACACTATTTAAATAAAGATTAAATGATCTCTCATTAAATTTAGGTTAGAAGCCTATTTATATTAATCTTTAAATTCAATAGGATTTTCTAAAATCAATAATTTCATTAACAATGAAATGCCTCAAGTTTGGCTTCTATTAAAAAATAGAAATACTTCTAAATTCAGGCCGAAACTGAATGCAATTTTATATCGCTTTATTTTAAACAGAAAAGGAAAACTTCAATTTCTAATTGCAAATTAGATTTTATTTCTTTTTTAAATACTTTTCTTAAATTATTTTAGTCAGTCTAATATACTAAATTTATATTCGTATAATAACCCTAAAAAAATTAATACATTAATTATAATAAAAGATAAAGTAAAAATTAAATTTTTATTTATTATTAATAAAGGAAAAGGAATAATAATAACAATTTCAACATCAAAAACTAAAAAAATAATTCCAATTAAAAAAAATTTTAAAGAAAAAGGAACACGAGATAAAGAAAAGGGGTCAAACCCACACTCAAAAGGAGAATATTTTTCCTTTCTTTCTAAATTTTTATAATTTATTATTAAAAATATAACAAACAATATAATTAAGATTAACAAAATTAAAATTAAATAAATTATTTAATTTCTTATAAAACTTTTTAATTGGAAATTAAACGTACTTTCTTATACTAATTAAATAATAAACTCATCAATATATAAATGTAAATAAAAATAATCACACTACGTCAACAAAATGTCAGTATCAAGCTGAGGCTTCAAACCCGAAAAAATGATTAGAAGAAATTAATTGATTTTTAATTCGAAATATTGAAACAATTAGAAAAATTGATCCAATTAAAACATGAAATCCATGAAAGCCAGTAGTTATAAAAAAAGTTGAGCCAAAAATTCTATCAGAAATAGAAAATTGTGCTTCAGCGTACTCAAAAATTTGAAAAACAGTAAATATAACCCCCAAAAAAATTGTAATTTTTAAAGAACTTAAAGCAGAAATATAATTTTTATTTATAATAGCATGATGTCTTCAAGTTACTGTAATTCCAGATGAAATTAAAATTGCAGAATTTAATAAAGGAATTTCAAAAGGATTAAAAGGAATAATATTCTTTGGAGGTCATAAACTTCCAATTTCAATATTAGGAGAAAGACTTCTATGAAAAAAAGCTCAAAAAAAAGAAATAAAAAAAAAAACTTCGGATAAAATAAAGAGTAGCATCCCTAATTTTAAGCCATTAAGTACTCACTTTGTATGAAACCCCTGAAATGAAGCTTCACGAGAGACATCTCGTCATCATTGAAAAGATGAAATAAAAATTATAAAAATAGCCATAAAAATTAAAATAAAATTTAAATTATGAAAATATCTTACAAATCCTAATGTTAAAGCTAAAGCTGAAATTGATCTAGTTAAAGGCCACGGGCTTTTTTCTACTAAATGAAAGGGATGAAATATCATATGTTATTAAATACACTTAAGTTTCATTAATATACAATGTTACTAAAATTGCAAAAACAAATCTTTGAATAAATGCAACAGCAGTCTCTAATACAATTAAAATTATTATTAATGGAATTGATATAATAAATAATATTTCATTAAATAAAGAAATAGATGAAAGAAGATGAATTAACAAATGACCTCTAATTATATTTGCTATTAAACGAACAGATAAAGTAATAGGACGAATTAAATTTCTGACAGTTTCAATTAAAACCATAAAAAATCTTAAAAAAATTGGAGATCCTAAAGGAACAAGGTGAGCTATAATTATATTAGTTTTATTTATTACCAAAAAAATAATTATTCTAATTCATAAAGGAAAGGCCAAAAATATAGTAAAAACAATATGTCTAGAAGAGGTAAAAATATAAGGGAAAAGACCTAAAACATTTCTTGCTAAAATAAATAAAAAAATAGAAGTAATAATTAATCTATTTTTTATTTTATAAGGTTTTAAATTATTTTTAATTTCCTGAAAAAAACCGCTGAAAAATTTTTTTCAGGAAATTAAAAACAAAGAAGATGAAAATCAATAATAATAGGGGGCCACAAAAAATCATATAAATAAGGATAATCAATTTAATCTTAAATTAAATGAAGTTGAGGGGTCAAAAATTAAAAATAAATTATTTATCATTGATAATAAAAATTGTTTAGTTTAATATTACTATTTTTATTGATTTTTTTATCTATATTAAATAAAGTAAAATATAATAAAGATATAAGACATATAATGGAAATAAGTAAATTTATTGATAACAAAATTCAATTCATAGGAAAAATTTGGGGTATTAAAAAACACCTAAGTAATTAAAGAATGACATTCTTTTGTTATTTTTTTTAACTAGTTTTTCATTGAAAGTTAATAATAACTATAAATTGGTTTAAGAGACCATTGCTTTTAAATTTCAGCCATTCAATGAATTTTTAATAAAATTTATAAAATTTTTTAATGAAGTAATTTCTATTGAAATAGGTATAAATCTATGATTTGCCCCACAAATTTCAGAACATTGGCCAAAATATAAACCTGGGCGATTTGAAGAAGAAAAACACTGATTTATTCGGCCCGGAATTGCATCTATTTTTAAACCTAAAGATGGAACAGTTCATGAATGAATAACGTCAGCAGATGAAATTAAAAATTTAATGTTTGTATTTATTGGAATTACTAAATTATTGTCAGTTTCTAAAAGCCGAATTGAATTTATATTTATTTCTGACTCTGGGATTATAAATGAGTCAAATTCTTTATTAAAATCCGAATATTCATACGATCAATATCATTGATGTCCTAATACTTTAATTGAAATTTGAGAATTAAATATTTCATCAGTTAAATATAATAAATGAAGGGAGGGAATTGCAATAAAAATTAATGTAATTGCTGGAATAATTGTTCAAATAAATTCAATTTCTTGCCCCTCTATTAAAGAACGTCTTAAAAACTTATTTAAAATAATATTAATAATTATATAAATAGTAATAATGGTAATTATTACAATAATTATTATTGAATGATCGTGAAAAAATGCTATTTGTTCTATAATAGGAGAATTTATATCTGAGAAAGATAATTGCGATCAAGTTATCATATGTTTATTTTAAAATAATGTTATTTTGATTAAACGAGTGTTCTGAAGGTGGAAAATTTAATATTCATTCAATTGAAGAATTAGTTATATGCGAAGAAAAAATTATTTTTTTTTCTGCTAAACTTATTCAAATAATAATAATTAATAAAATTACTCCTAGAAAAGAAATTATTGAACCTAAGGAAGAGATGAAATTTCACTTTGAAAAAAAATCTGGGTAATCTGAGTAACGACGGGGTATTCCTGCTAACCCTAAAAAATGTTGAGGGAAAAAAGTTAAATTTACGCCAATAAATGTAATAAAAAATTGAGATTTTATTAAAATTGAATTTAAATTTATGCCAAAAAATATAGGAAATCAATGAGCAATTGCCCCTATAATTGCAAATACCGCACCTATTGAAAGAACGTAATGAAAATGAGCTACAACATAATATGTATCGTGAAGAATAATATCAATAGAGGAATTTGCTAATATAATTCCAGTTAATCCTCCAATGGTAAATAAAAAAATAAAACCTAAGGCTCATAAAATAGGAGGATTGTAATTAATATTTGTGCCATGAAGAGTTGCTAACCAACTGAAAATTTTAATACCCGTTGGCACTGCAATAATTATAGTAGCTGATGTAAAATAAGCTCGTGTATCAACATCTATGCCAACTGTAAATATGTGATGGGCTCATACAATAAAACCTAGTAATCCAATAGCTGCTATTGCATAAATTATTCCTAAATTTCCAAAGGGTTCCTTTTTCCCCGTTCTAAAACAAATAATTTGAGAAATTATTCCAAATCCTGGAAGAATTAAAATATATACTTCAGGATGCCCAAAAAATCAAAATAAATGTTGATATAAAATTGGGTCACCGCCTCCTGAAGGGTCAAAAAATGAAGTATTAAAATTTCGATCGGTTAATAATATAGTAATTGCACCTGCTAAAACAGGTAATGAAAGTAAAAGTAAAATTGCAGTAATTAATACTGATCATACAAATAAAGGTATACGTTCAAGAGTTATACCAATTGATCGCATATTAATAATTGTGGTAATAAAATTAATTGCTCCTAAAATTGATGAAGCTCCCGCTAAATGAAGGGAAAAAATTGCTAAATCTACTGAAGGACCATAATGGGATAAATTGGAAGATAAAGGAGGGTAAACAGTTCAACCAGTTCCTGCTCCTGATTCAATTAAGGATGAATTTACTAATAAAAATAAAGAAGGTGGAAGTAATCAAAATCTTATATTATTTATACGGGGAAAGGCTATATCTGGGGCACCTAGTATAATAGGGACAAGTCAATTTCCAAACCCACCAATTATAATAGGTATAACTATAAAAAAAATTATAATAAATGCATGAGCAGTGACAATTACATTATAAATTTGATCATTGCCAATTAGCGTTCCAGGTTGTCTTAATTCTATCCGAATAAGAATTCTTATTCTTATTCCTACTATTCCAGCTCATCTTCCGAAAATTAAATATATTGTTCCAATGTCTTTATGATTTGTGGAGTATAATCATCGCGGTAAAATGGCTGAATTATTAAGGCGATAAATTGTAAATTTATTTATGAAAGTTTCTTTTACTAATTTAAGATTTATTTTAATAATAATTTTTACTTTGAAGGTAAAGAGTTTTTTTAACTTAAAATCTTTAAAAAACTCATAAATTAATTAAAAAAGTTAAAAATATTAAATTTATATTAATAAATATAGTTTTATTACTAAAATTAATTTTAATATTTTTTAAGGATTTAATATTAAAAAAAAAAATAGGAGTTAAAATTTTAAAATAAAAAAACAAATTAATTAAAGAAGAAATAATTAAAATTATAATAATAAAAGTTTTTAATTTTATTAAAACAAAAATAACTATTATTTTTATGAAAAAACCTATAAAAGGAGGTATTCCTCCTAATGATATAAAATGTATAATAAAATTTATTTTTTCATTAAAATTAATTTTATTGTTAGCAATATTAAATATTGAATAAATTTTATATTTTTTGCATTTTTCAGTAATAGAAAAAATAATAATTGAATAAATAATTACATAGGAAATTCATAAATTAATTTTTTTAAAAATTATTGAAATTATTCATCCTTGATGGGAAATTGAAGAAAGAATTAACAATTTTTTAACAAGTTTTAAATTTAAGGCTAAAATAGATCTAGTTAATGTAGAAATTATAATTAAAATAATAAATTTATCTAAAAAAAAATTAGAAAGAATAAATAAAGGAATAATTTTTTGAAATGATAAAATTAAAAATAATGCTTTAAAATTTAATGATTCACTAATTGTAATAATTCAAAAATGAAAAGGAATAATGGCTAATTTAATTATAATAGCTAAGTTTAAAATTGCTAAAAAAAATAAAGATTCTCTTAAACTAAATTGAAATCTTGAAATAAAAAATAAAGATGATGAAAAAGATTGAATAATAAAATAAATAATTATTGAATTACAATTTTTGATTTTATAATTATTTATAATTGGAATAAATCTTATTAAATTTATTTCTATTGATAATCAATAAATAAATCATGAACTTGAAGAAATTGAAATTAAAATTGTTGTGCTAATTACCCACAGTATTAATTTTTTAAAAAAAATTAATAAAGGATTTAAAATCATATTTGGGGTATGAACCCAATAGCTTAATATTAGCTTACTTTATT